AAGCAATCCACAAAGTTGATTGAACAAAATTGATTGAACAAAATTGATTGAACAAAATTGATTGAACAAAATTGATTGAACAAAATTGATTGAACTTTGTTCAAACCCCAACGGCAAACCCCAACGGCAAACCCCAACGGCAAACCCCAACGGCAAACCCCAACGGCAAACCCCAACGGCAAACCCCAACGGCAAACCCCAACGGGGTTTGGCAGTTTGGAAAAAGCGTTTCTTTTTTGTTTAAATACTTTTCAGAAAAATCAAAAAAGAGTATAGCGCAGTGTGGCAGCGCGTCGGCGTAAAGGGCCGAAGGTCGTAGGTTCAAGTCCTGCTACTCTAGAAAAATGGAAGGGTTTGTCGCAAGCAAAGAAAACTAACAAAATGGCAAATGCAAACAAGATCGAGAATGATTTTTTTATACAAATACTGAAATTAACTGTTTGCTTTTTGGTGTATGCGTGTGCCGCTCCTTCTATTGCGGAACGTTTGTTTGACCTTGTATGTAATGTATGGAATAGTACAGAAGCAACAACTCAAACCCCAACGGGGTTTGAAATGTGGTTAGGAATTATTTATTTTCTTCTGTTGGTTGTTCCAGGTGTTTATTATGGTGCAGTTTTTCGAATGCTTTCCAAATTCCTTCGGGATTATAGAAACGATGAGAAAAATTCTAAACACTAATGTTGAAAGCTGGCGTCGATTAGCTCGTTCCCCTCAAGCTCAGGAATTGGTTCAAAACACCAATTGGTTTCAAAGCATCCGTCGTAACCCGGAACTGCTTACTTTTCTGTTTGTGGGTGTTTGCGACGGCATTAACTTAGTTTATTCCGAGAGCCTGCCGATTCCAACCCCAGCAGTTTTGTGCTATAAAGCGTGGAAGTTTTTTCAAACCACCACAGGTGGTTTGAATCTGAAAGTGATATTCGTCGACAGGCTGTCGACGAAGCGCTTTCTGTTGCTAATCAAAGAGCAGAAAATGCTGAGAGAACGGCACAAGGGGCGTTCTCTGAAGTAAAGAAATTGCAAGAACAAATAGAGAAGGAGCGTGAAGCCCGTTTCAAACCACCTGTGGTGGTTTGATCAGCGTTTCTATTACAAAATGGCTCCAAACCATAAATGGTTTGAAGCAGAAACATTAGTGCAAAAAGCAGAAAAATTGCAAACAGAAAAGCGGTTAGCTGATGCAGTCGCGGCAGTTCATAATGCTTTGCAGGAGGAAGCCGCCCTTGCTCGAGCAACCGAATTGGCTCAGGAGTCCGCTACGGAGGTTGTTAAAAAGCAAGAGCTGTTTTTTACAGCCCGTCGCGTTATGATGCAACGAACCGCTTTTCGAAACGCAAAAAGCGCTTCTGAATCGTAATCCCTGCCAAATGTATAACTGAATGAAATAACTGGTGGCAAAGCATCTCAAGTTAAAACGGTGTTCCCAGACAAGTCTCAACCCACTCGTGGGTTGAAACATTAAAAATCGTTTGATGCTAAAACGTAGATCGGTGTTTTGTAACCTTGTGCAAACAAAGGCATGAACGTACGAAACAAAAGCAAACCCCGTTGGGGTTTGAATTGCTTTTTCAAAAAAAGAAACCAAACCACAAGTCAAACTCCTTGGAGTTTGACTTGTGGTTTGGTTTTGTTTATTAAAAGCTTCAATAAAAAAAGAACCTTCCTTTAAAACGGAGTTTCAAACGATTCAAACCACCTGTGGTGGTTTGAAACTTCAAGCTACAAGTAGTTTCAAACCACAAGTGGTTTGGTGGTTTGAAGCTCTTGCTTGATCGTTTGAAAGAAACTAACAAAGTCTATCCTTCCCTTCTATTCATACAAACAAACGTTCAAACTCCTTGGAGTTTGAAACCACCTGTGGTGGTTTGAAACTAAGAAAATCTATCTTCCTCTAAAGAGAAACACACAAAGCTATCTTTCCTTTCTCTATATATACAAAGAAACTCTGTCTTCCTTTGATTAGAATCCACAGCCCTTAGAACCCTAGAGGAACATTTTAATACTAAATAATGAAGCATCATTTAGGCTTTGTTTGAAAGAAATAGATAGCTTTGTATTGGATTGGTTTCCATACAGTTTGCAAACCCCAACGGGGTTTGCAAACTTTCAAACCAAACCACTTCAACCCACCACTTGTGGTTTAAAACAGATAGCTACTCTTTTTTACGTGTTTTGTAGCTATTTCTACACCTTGGATTTATGGAATTTACAGTTACTACTTGTGCTTGTCTTGTAGTAGTGTATCAAACCACCTGTGGTGGTTTGATTCTTTAGTAGTGGTTCTTATTCTAGTTGTTTCAAACATCAAGATGTTTGAAACAACTGAATAGCCTTAGCATTTATATACCTGCAAACAACAATAAATACCGCAGAAAGGATAAAACGACAGCGCCCTTTGTAGAAAAAGCAAACCACAGGTGGTTTGAAAAGATCAAACTCTTTTAGAGTTTCAAACCACCTGTGGTTTGCTTTGTATTGGTGTTTATTTGCCTAAACAGAAAGCAAACCACCTGTGGTGGTTTGAAACCACCTGTGGTTTGCTTCTATCACCTTCGGAACAACCCCAAGCAAACCACTTGTGGTTTCAAACCACCACAGGTGGTTTGCTTTCTATTCAATAGAAAGAATGATACACCTTTCTTTAAAGCAAACCACAGGTGGTTTGATCTCCTCTCATGTGGCCTTTAGTATTATGCACTTGCGGACTGGGTACGACCCTTTTGGTGTCCTTGCCTGTTGAAAACCTGCTAGCTTGGGTGCTGTTGTTGCCTTTAGGCGGCGCCCTGGCGATTGGTTTGGTCTCTTCCCGAGCGGTCTCTTTGCATCGAAATCTGGCGTTAATCACCACCGCCTTGACATTGGTTATTGCGTTACGCCTCTGGGCCACCTTTGTTCCTTTGGCTCCAGAGCCTTTTCAACACGTTGTAGGGCTAGCTGGTGGGTGGAGTGGTTTAATGTGGATTCGATTGGAGTTTGGCTTAGATGGGTTGAGTTTATGGATGGTGCTATTGACAGCATTTTTAATGCCTTTAGCGGTTTTGTGTAGCTGGCGAACTATGGAAAACCAAAGTGGGCCTTTTATGGCATTGTTGCTCGTTTTAGAAACAGCGTTGTTAGCCGCGTTTACCTGTTTAGACCTTTTGGGCTTTTATGTGCTCTACGAGAGTGCACTGCTTCCCATGTTTTTGTTAATTGGGCTAGGAGGGAGCCGTCCTCGCAAAGTGCGCGCAGCTTATTTGTTAGTTATTTATACACTTATAGGGAGTTTGGCTATGTTGCCTTGTGTTCTTTTAATGTATAGCCAAGCAGGAACTACCAGTTTCGAATTGCTTGCCAATGAATCTTGGGCCCATGCACGACAATTAGTTCTCTGGTGGGGCCTTTTTCTTGCTTTTGCAGTGAAAGTGCCTATGATGCCTTTACATTTGTGGTTGCCTGAAGCGCACGTTGAGGCTAGCACGGCTGGTAGTGTTTTGTTGGCAGGTGTCTTGTTGAAACTTGGTACTTACGGCTTTCTACGTTTCAGCTTACCCTTGTTGCCTTATGCTAGCGCTTATTACGGTCCTTTGGTTCTTTGTTTAAGTTTAATAGGGTTGATTTATGCAAGTCTAACGACCTTGCGTCAAGTCGATTTGAAAAAACTAGTTGCTTACAGTAGTGTGGCGCACATGAACATGATTGTTTTAGCCATTTTCACTGGAAGCGACCTTGGTGCCATCGGTGCTGCTTTCTTGATGTTAGCTCATGGTGTTGCAAGTCCCGCCTTGTTTTTGTGTGTTGGAGCTATGTACGATCGTACCCATACCAAAGCCCTTAAGTATCTAGGAGGGGCAGCTACAGCGATGCCTTTGTTTAGCTTGTTTTTTTTCGTGTTTAGTTTAGCCAACATGGCTTTGCCTTTAACCCCCAATTTTGTGGGAGAATTCTTGTGTTTGTGTAGCCTTTTTGCACACCACGGTTGGGTCTTAATAGGAGCTTGTATAGGTGTTATATTAAGTGCAGCTTATACTATGTGGGCTTATGCTCGAGTTGTTCACGGCATGCCCAAAACCTCTGCCCTTGGAGCATTAGCCGATTTAGGACGTCGTGAGGTTTGGACCTTGTTGCCCTTGTTAGCTTTAACCCTATGGTGGGGGCTCAAACCTGGAATCGTGTTAGATCAATTAAGCACTGGCTTGTGGTTTTGGCAACAAGCAGCTTTAGAAAGCTATGCTGCGACTCCGTGGGTGTTAGCTCTTTTATCACTCTTTTGTGCAGTTTGCAGTGTAAACCAACGTGTGCTTTTTGCTGCTCAAACCACTTCCAAATTACAAGGAGTTTGACCAAACCACAGGTGGTTTGAAACTCTTTAGAGTTTGGAAACTAAACCACTTTCAAACCACAGGTGGTTTCAAACTCAAACCACAGGTGGTTTGAGTTTGGACTTGTCGTTTGAAGTTTAGTTTCCAACTTTTCCATTTTTGGAAAATCACAAGCTTAAAAAACAACCAATCAAACCACCTGTGGTGGTTTGAAACCCCAACGGGGTTTGAAACCAAAGGTGGTTTCAAACTTCAATGGAGTTTGCTTTTTTCAAACTCTAAGGAGTTTCAAACCACCTGTGGTTTGCTTTTTATAAATAAATGAGTTTCACACTTTCAAAAGGCGTCCAATATTTATTATTAAAATCTCTGAGAGGGGTTTTATAATGTTTTTCTAAGGAATTAGTAGTTTTAGAAACCGGAAAGAGCGGGATTCGAACCCGCGTTCTCATTAGAGAACCGGCCTTCCAAACCGGCGCTTTAAGCCTCTCAGCCATCTTTCCTTTTGATTTTATGGTCGAACCATCAATCAAACTCCGTTGGAGTTTGGCTTTTTTCTGGCTTTTATAGAAGATAAAGATTGCATTTTGAGCGGGGCTTGTTCAAACTCAAACCACAGGTGGTTTGAGTTTGAAACCACTTGTGGTTTGAAACTCCAACGGAGTTTGTTTTTGGCTTTTCAAACTCTTTAGAGTTTGAGGGATAACGGTTTTATATTTGTTCTTTCTTCAAACCCCAACGGGGTTTGATTGATGATTGGAAGGTTTTTTACTTTGTCCTTTTTGTTGATTGAAAAAAATAAAATTTTTAAATGAAATCAAACCCCAACGGGGTTTGAAACTTCGTTTCCAACTCTTTGGAGTTTGCTTTTTTGCAAACTCCGAGGAGTTTGCAAAAAATTTAATCAAACCCCCAACGGGGTTTGAAAATTACCAAACTCCAACGGAGTTTCAAACCACAAGTGGTTTGCTTTAGAGTTTGAGTTTGAAAAAGAATGACACACCTTGCCCAGAGCAAGCTTTGCTTTCTTGACTCTGTAATTTTGGAAACAACTTTTTGAAAGTCTCGATGATGTTGAGCAAAGATATCATGCAAAGGTGCACCTACACGACGTTTTAAGGTTAAGGCAACAGCTCCTACCATGGCCACTAACAAGAGCAAGCTAGCTAACAACAAGAGGTCTACATGAACTCCATACAAGGAAACACCCAATTGAACTAGGTCTGGGTTTTGTGTAGACAAAGAATCCCAAGAAGGAAGAGCTTCGTTAGTTATCATGTTGTTACCTTTCTCAGGAAGGAGAGGCGTTACCATTGGGCTTTCAGCAGAGGGTTGAACCAAAGCTAAAACAACTACAATAGCTAAGGTCAATAACAAGATCCCTGCCACTGGTAGAGTGCCGCGTTGATGGGCCACGATCTCAGTAGCTGGAATATCTAGTAACATAACAACAAACAAAAACATGACAGCTAAAGCTCCAACATAAACTAGCAATTGTAACAAGGCAAAAAACTCAAGCCCTAACAAGCATAGCAATCCAGAAGCGTGCATAAAAACCAGAACAAGGTAGAATACGGAGTGGACTGGGTTTTTGGAGCGTAAAACTAAAGCCGCGCTAACCCAAGCTCCCGTGCTAAACAAGTAGAACAAGGAATTCATAGAAAACCTTTTTTCCAAACTCTAAAGAGTTTCAAACCCCGTTGGGGTTTGGTGGTTTGCACTTGTGGTTTGAAACGACCGTATTTGCATTGCTCTGAGTTCTTATACACAATTATTTTCACTCAACCCACTCGTCAAACTCTTTAGAGTTTGGAAAAAGTGTGACATACTCAAACCACAAGTGGTTTGATCACTCTTTAGGTGTTCTCAAACCCCGTAGGGGTTTGGTATTTTTAGCAGATCAATTTGAGCAATTTACCAAACTTCGTTGGGGTTTCAAACCACCTGTGGTGGTTTGATTGTTTAGTGACGCATTTACCAAACCCCGTTGGGGTTTCAAACCACCTGTGGTGGTTTGATTGTCTATGACCAAACCACAAGTGGTTTGGTTGATTTGCTTTGTTCTATGAAATAACTAGGTTCTGGCGGGTTCAAATCCCGCACTCCATTCAACCCACTCGTCAAACTCCTTCAAACCACCTGTGGTAGTTTGAAACCCCAACGGGGTTTGGTGGTTTTAAATAAAAAATCAACAAACCCATCATTATTTATTATTAACAACATAATAAAGCACGTGTTCAAACCCCTTGGGGTTTGCAAAAGAGAACGATACGCTTTTGTTTGTTTGAATTTCAACCCACAAGTGGGTTGAAACTCTAAAGAGTTTGAAACCCCGTTGGGGTTTGAATTTGTTTTCGAACTCCAGGGAGTTCGAAATTGACTGATTTGGGGTGTGGGTCGAATGACAGGTAGCTGGTCTCCAAAGGTGTGGAAAGCTGGTGGAGAAGGCAAAACCCATTCTAGAGTTCCGGCTGTTTTTTGATCATCCGCCCAAGGGTTAGGAGCGCAAGGGCTACCTTCTGCTAGAGTTAGGTAGACGATGTAGAAGAAATAAACAAAGCTAAGGGCACTAACGTAGCTCCCGAAACTAGCCACAGCGTTCCAACCCGCGAAGGCGTCTGGATAGTCCAAAATTCGGCGTGGCATCCCTGCTAACCCCAAGAAATGCATTGGGAAGAAGGTAAGGTTAACCCCGATAAAGAACATCCAGAAATGGGTCTGCCCATGGGTTTCAGGGTACTGGCATCCGGTAATCTTCCCAACCCAGAAATAAAAGGCGGCAAAAATCCCGAAGATGGCACCCATACTAAGCACGTAATGGAAATGAGCCACAACGTAGTAGGTGTCGTGCAATGCCACATCAACACCCGCGTTGGCTAAAACCACTCCGGTTAATCCACCAATGGTAAACAACACTAAGAACCCTAATGCAAATAGCATAGGCGCGGTTAGCCACAGACTACCACCGTACAAGGTAGCGAGCCAACTGAAAATCTTGATGCCGGTAGGAACCGCGATAATCATGGTGGCGCTTGTAAAGTAGGCGCGTGTATCCACATCTAACCCTACGGTAAACATGTGATGCATAAACGAAACGATGTTTCCATCGATCTTGGACTTTATCTTACACTCGTTGCAGTCTTCGTTCTAGACACCCTTCCTTTGTGAGAATTGGTGTCTTCTAAAAAGTGACACATCGTCAAACCACAAGTGGTTTGATCTTTTTCTTTCCTTCTATTCAATGCCTTTAGCTTTCGAATAAGCTCCAGGCCGTCTAACGTCAGGTGTTTTTTCTCTTGGACCATAAGTAACACCTTTTTCCATCGATGATAAACAATGCGCTTTTCCGTCAACAGCTTGTATCGTTTCAAGTAAGACACAACACAGTTGAGGTGAACAAATGCATCGAGAACAAAACAGTGACTCTCGCTCTTGGCACGATACCCTACAAAACCCCCTTTCCATAAGAGGGTCAAGCACGTTAACGTGTCCAAAGAGTCTTTCTGGTCCAAAAGGAAACGCAACCGAACCCGAACACCCGTTTGATAGCGAGGGCTTTTCACTAAGGAGATGTTGAAACAGCCTTCTGCGTCGATAAAGCCAGACAACCAAGCGTTTGTTAAACAAAGGGGGGAGCGCGGAAGCACGGCGATAGAGGACTGGGTTAGCTCGTTATAGTCACGAACCCAAATGGCAAACTGGGTGTGTCTTTTCTCTAACACGAGCTTACCATTCAACATCGTGATCAATGCCTCGATGTGGGTTCTTTTGCTCACAACGTAACGCCAATAGCCTTCTCGGGTTAAACGGACGGTTCCCATGTTCAGGGAGTGCCGAATGTGCTGCAATATCCTTCCCTCCTTTTGAACCACAACGAGTTGTAAGTTCCCACAAGGGCCTTTCTTTCCGGGAAGGGTGTTGACGTGGGAGTGTAGCAAACTCCTTGGAGTTTGATCACCCTCCACAAAACCAACAAACCACTCCAAGAAATCTTTAGAAATGACGTGTTTGGAATTCATGTACCAGGATTATCTGGGGATGGAAGAAAAAGAATGTAGAACGATGCTTCTTCAAGGATGTCTAAACGAAACGAAAAGGGAACGAGTGTTCCCACGTAAAGTCTCTGAGGTGCCCTCTTATATCACTACTAGAAGTAGGAAATGGAGTGAGGTTACCTGCTGATTGTCCCCATGTCTTGACGATTTTCACAGTTTTGTGTGCTCCTCAAACCACCTGCGGTGGTTTGAAACCACCACAGGTGGTTTCAAACTCCAAGGAGTTTGAGGGAAAAATCTGTACGTTCAAGCTGTTTTCTCTTTCAAAAGAATCAAACCACGAAAGTGGTTTGCTTTTTCAGGTAGAAAGCTGGGTAGGCGGAGGAGGTTCCAGCATATGGTGGGATGAAATGCCCGTGTTTCACAACACGGCGGACCCATTCAATGGTTAAGCCCACACTAAAAACCCTAAGACTGCGATGGCACCCATAGCGTTGACCATTCCTACATAACCAAAAACAGGTTTGCGTGCGAAAAAACTTAACACGTGGCTAACAATTCCAAAAGCAGGAAGGATTAAAACGTAAACTTCAGGATGACCAAAGAACCAAAAAAGGTGCTGATACAAGACCACGTCACCACCACCTGCTGGCATAAAAAAGCTTGTATTAAAGTTTCGATCTGTCAACAACATGGTAAGGCCTGCTGCAAAAACAGGTAAACTAACCACCAAAAGGATGCTTACAAAAACAAGACTCCATACAAACAAAGGCAGTCGATAGAGTGTCATTCCTTGAGCACGCATATTGGCTACAGTTACCAAAAAGTTGATAGATCCTAAGATGCTACCAACCCCAGCCACGTGCAAGCTAAAAATGCCCAAATCAACGGCTGCTCCAGAATGACTCAAGGCGCTACTTAAAGGAGGATAAACGGTCCATCCTGTGCCAGCACCTTGTTCTACTAAGCTGCTTAATAAGAGTAAAGACAAACTGCTAGGCAACATCCAGAAACTAATGTTGTTCATTCGAGGAAATGCCATGTCAGGAGCTCCAATAAACATGGGAACTAGCCAGTTTCCAAAACCTCCCATTAAAGCTGGCATTACCACAAAAAACAACATCAACAACCCATGAGCGGTTACCAGCACATTATATAATTGCCCGTTGCCAGCCAAAACACCTGGCCCGGGACTGCTTAATTCCATACGAATCAACAAACTCATTGTTGTAGCTATAACACCAGACCATGCTGCAAAAACTAAGTAAATAACACCAATATCTTTGTGGTTTGTGCTACATAACCAGCGAGTTGCTAGCGCAGACCAATGACTTGTAGAATTATGTACACCTACCATAAAGCCTTTATCAAACCAACTAACTCCTATGGAGTTAGTTGGTTTGAAAATCAAACCCCGTTGGGGTTTCAAACTCCAAGGAGTTTGTAGGACTTTTTGTTTCTTTGAAACAAATTCAAACTCCAAAGGAGTTTGATCGAAGCCCCTCAAACTCCTTGGAGTTTGCAAACTCCAAGGAGTTTCAAACCACAAGTGGTTTGGTGGTTTGAACACGCCAGAAACATGGCTCTTTATGTATTCATTCAGGTGTTAGCCACTGCAGTTCCTTTGCTGTTAGCTGTTGCTTTTTTGACATTAGCTGAACGTAAAGTTATGGGTGCTATGCAACGACGTGTAGGTCCTAATGTTTGGGGCTTTGGAGGTGTGCTTCAGCCCATCTTTGATGGTCTCAAATTGTTGTTAAAAGAACCTATCTTACCTAGCAGCGCGGACCAGCCATTGTTTTTGTGGGCCCCCGTTTTGGCGTTTTTAACAAGCCAAGCGGCTTGGGCGGCGTTACCCACCAGTAGTGCCGGCGCTATTAGCGACCTTAACCTAGGAACGATGTACGTGCTTGCTATTGGTAGTTTAGGTGTTTATGGTGTTTTGTTAGCCGGATGGGCTAGCAACAGCAAATATGCGTTTTTAGGTTGTTGCCGTTCTGTTGCTCAAATGATTAGTTATGAACTACCTATGGGGCTTGTTGTTTTAACAGCTTGTGTTATCGCAGGAAGTTTGAATTGGAGTGTTTTAGTAGAATGCCAAGAAAAAGGGTGGTTCTTTTGGCCCTTGTGGCCTGCCGCGTTGATTTGGGGAATTTGTTGTTTAGCCGAAACCAACCGTGCCCCATTCGATTTGCCCGAAGCAGAGGCAGAGCTTGTGGCCGGTTACAACGTTGAGTATGCTTCTATGGGCTTCGCTCTTTTCTTTATTGCTGAATATGCCAACCTGTTGCTCATGGGCACTATCACAAGTTTACTCTTTTTAGGAGGCACCGGAGCACCTATCTCTCTGCTTTCCTGGATACCAGGAAGCTTATGGTTAGCACTTAAAACCACCTTTGTGGTTTTTGTGTTTATCTGGGTGCGTGCCACATTACCACGTTACCGTTACGATCAATTAATGCGTTTGGGTTGGAAAGTCTTTCTACCTTTGACATTAGCCTGTTTTGTTGCTAATGCAGCTTTAATATTGACTTTTCAATTATCCTCATGTGTTGTTTCTTCTTACACCAAGCAAAGCTTCAAACCCCAACGGGGTTTGCATTTATCAAACACCAAGCAAAGCTTTAAACCCAAACCACCACAGGTGGTTTGAAACTCCAACGGAGTTTGGAAAAACAATTCTCAACCAAACTAGTTTCAAACCACCACAGGTGGTTTGAGCAAACTCCAACGGAGTTTGCTTTTTGTTATTTGAAGAATCTTGTTTAAACTTGCTTTTTAGGAAGAAAGGCGCATAGCTCAAGGGTAGAGCGTTGGTTTCCAAAACCAACGGTGAGGGTTCAAGTCCTTCTGTGCCTGATTTACAATTAATCAAACCCAAACCACCACAGGTGGTTTGAAACTCTAACGGAGTTTGGATTTGCTTTTAAAAAACAGTTTTTGTTTTAACACAAAGTGTTTAAAAAGCCCGTAGAGCTGAGAGCCGAGGTAGCTCAGAGGTAGAGCAGAGGATTGAAGCTCCTTGTGTCGTTCGTTCAATTCGGACCCTCGGCAGCTTTCAAACCACCTGTGGTGGTTTGAAGATAATCAGAATATAGCGCAGTTTGGTAGCGCGGCGGCTTTGGGAGCCGCAGGTCACAGGTTCGAATCCTGTTATTCTGATTCAATTTCAAACGAAGTTTCCAAACCCCAACGGGGTTTCAAACCACCACAGGTGGTTTGAAACCACTTGTGGTTTGCTAAAGAGTTTCAAACCCCGTTGGGGTTTGGTTTTGATTTCAAACCACCAAACTCAAACTTTAAAGAGTTTCAAACCCCGTTGGGGTTTGGTCAAACGACAAGTCGTTTGAAGTTTGAGTTTAATCACGGGCAACAGGCCTCTTGCGGTTGTGGCGGAAAGGTAGACGCGCCACGTTAAGGTCGTGGTGGCAAGGTCCATGGGAGTTCAACTCTCCCCAACCGTAATTGGCGGACATAACTGAGAGGTTTAGTGCTGGTCTGTGGATCCGGAAACGTGGGTTCAAGTCCCACTGTTCGCCTTTTTAAAGAAAAACCCATATTAAAAAACGACTCGAACTCCAAGGAGTTCGAAAACAACACCAATAAGCAAAAAAATAAACTCCAAACCCCGTTGGGGTTTGAAACCACTTTCAAACCACCTGTGGTTGGAAACTCCAAAGGAGTTTCAAACTGTAAACAGTTTGGACAAGTCGTTTGCTTTTTCAAACCACCTGTGGTGGTTTGAAACTCTCTTGGAGTTTGACGGAGAAATGACTGAGTGGCTTAAGGTGCCGGCTTGCTAAGCCGGTGTGTTTTCACAAACACCGCAGGTTCAAATCCTGCTTTCTCCGAAGACAATATAATTAACAATAAATAAAAATAATTTGTGGTTTGTTGGGGAAGGGTGCAGTAGCAAGATTCGAACTTGCAACTTTGGGACATGAGCCCAATGAGTTAACCATTACTCTATACTGCATATGCTTTTGTTTCTTCAAAAAAAGAACATTTTTATTTTAAATAACAAACCCCGTTGGGGTTTGAAACTCCGTTGGAGTTTGATAAATGCAAACCACTTGTGGTTTGAAACTCCATTGGAGTTTCAAACCCCAACGGGGTTTGGTTTTGCTCTTTCAAAAAAGAAACGCTAATGAACCAAACAAAATCAAAAAGGCTACCAACAAGGTAAACAAAGCAATGGATTCAGTTAAAGCAAATCCTAGCAATGCGTATCCCATGAGTTGTTTAGCCATTAAAGGGTTTCGGCTGGCGCTCTGGATTAAAGAACCAAAAACGATTCCAATTCCTGCACCTACACCAGCAAGAGCGATTAAAGCGCTTCCTGCACCAATCAATTTAGCTGCTTGTACCACGAAGTTTATTAAAACTCTACAAACCCTTCCATTTTCTCAGGGTAGCAGGACTTGAACCTACGACCTTCGGCCCCCTACGCCGACGCGCTGCCAAACTGCGCCATACCCTGACAAGACACTATACAGTTTGTTAAAAGGGACACCAAATGTCAAACTCAAACCACCTGTGGTGGTTTGAAACTCCGTTGGAGTTTCAAACCCCGTTGAGGTTTCAAACTCTAAAGAGTTTGGTTGGTTTCAAAACCCTCAAAATAAAATCAAACCCCGTTGGGGTTTCAAAATCTTTAGAGTTTGATTTCTAATAAATCAAGAATCCTTGAGCGTTTTCTTATTGCAAAGAAACACCAAACCCCGTAGGGGTTTGAACGGTTTTTTCCAGGTGTTCTTCCAATACCAAACTTCAAGGGAGTTTGAACATGAAAAACAACGGGAGTAACGGGATTTGAACCCGCGACCTCTGGCTTGACAGGCCAGCGCGCTAACCGCTGTGCTATACCCCCGGCAACCCACCAAATTCAAACTCCAACGGAGTTGGAGTTTGAGTTTCAAACCCCGTTGGGGTTTGCAAACTACGTTTGAAAAGCTTCAAACCACCACAGGTGGTTTGATTTAAGAGTAATGACACGAGCAGGATTTGAACCTGCGTAGATAACCATCATCAGTTTTACAAACTGACGCTTTTGACCGCTCAGCCATCGTGTCCTTTCAACCCACAAGTCAAACTCCTTGGAGTTTGGAAACTCTAAAGAGTTTGTAGTTACGCTCGGCAGGGCTTGAACCCACAACCTTCAAGTCCGTAGCTTGATACTCTATCCAATTGAGCTACGAGCGCACTTTTCTTTGCGGAAAGAATGCCTTTTTGCGCTTAGCAGGACTTGAACCTGCACAAGAAGAGTCCAACCAGATCCTGAATCTGGCGCGTCTACCAATTCCGCCATAAGCGCACGTTTACTCTTTAACACGAATTTTTTCAAACCACAATTGGATCCTAGTTAGGTAACAAAAAACAAAGACTTCTGCTTAAACAACATAGGCAATTGAAAGAGGTTGTCCAAAACTCAAACCACCTGTGGTGGTTTGAAACATCAACCAAAACGAAATCAAACCCCGTTGGGGTTTGAAACTCCGTTGGAGTTTCAAACCACCACAGGTGGTTTGGGTTTGATTCTTATGAAGGTGATGCAAATTCTAGTTCGAGGTAGGTAAAGAACTCACTTCTCTTCATCAAACCACCACAGGTGGTTTGATGTAGAGTAGATATGTCCTTACGTTGCGTCTTTTATTAAGAAAAACAAAAAGTTTACCTTGATGTCGAAGACTAGAAATAAGATATCTATTAAATAAAGCTCAACCCACGAGTGGGTTGAAAATGTGTGTGACTTGTGGTTTGAACCATTTTTAAATTATTCTTAAATAAATGAAAAGCCTCAAACTCTTTAGAGTTTGAGTTTGAAATTGCTTCTTTGAAACAGCAGGAGCTAATGCGTCACGTCGGCTAAGGCCTTCCTGTAAATAGAAGCTAGCTAACAAGCAAAAAACCCCACTTTGTAAAACACAAACAATGGTTTCTAACCCGCTTAATGCCATTAGCAACAATGCTGCTAATGCGGTAATAGGTGCGCCTATTACTACATTCAAACACAAAGCAGGAACCAAAGCCAAGGCTGTTACCAAATGAATAAGTTGATGACCTGCTAGCATGTTTGCCCACAGTCGAACACCTAAACTGATGGCTCGAAAGGTGTAACTAATGGATTCCAATAGTACAAATACAGGTGCCATAGGCCAACTAGGTCCACTAGGAAGGAAAAGCTTCACAAAGGTGGAGCCTTGTCGAACAATTCCTGCGATAGTAATTGCTACCCATAAAGCGACACTGATTCCTAAGGTTGTTCCTGCTTGACCGGTTACTGCCTGACACATTGGAACTAAACCAAAAGCATTACTAGTTAACAATACAAAGAACAAAACAAAAACCCAAACGGCGGTTGTTTTGCGTTGTACAGAGCTATTACCAACCCAAACTGCAGCATATCGATTGGTGGAACCAGCAAAAGGTCCTACACCTCGAGCAGTTAAAGAACGCCATTTCAAATGGACTCGTTCTAACACCTGTCCACTCCAAAAAAGAAAAACTGTTTTACGCAATCCCGCAGTTGCACTGTTTCCTGCTTGAGCGTACGCATGATTCTCGTTGTTAGACAGAGCTGCGGCCAAAACCGCAAAAGCAGCTGTGACAGCCCAAGTATTACACCAAAAAGCTGCACCCAAGATAGGCAAATGAACCGTAATCAACGGTACCGCTTGCCATGCTTCCCCTGCAGACCAAGCTAATAAAGAAGAACACAATGCCATAAAAACCCTTGGGTTTTTAAAAAACCTAACGTTTTTGGGTACGGTAGGTCTTGAACCTACAACCTCAGGATTATCGGTCCTGCGCTCTAACCATTTGAGCTACGCGCCCCCAAATATAGGGATTCTAGTTTGTTGTTTAAAACTCCAATCAAACCACCTGTGGTGGTTTGAAACCCCAACGGGGTTTGGTTCTGTAAATAAAAAGTTCAAACCACAAGTGGTTTGAAACTCCATTGGAGTTTGATTAAAATGTGAACTTTTTTTAAATACAAATTCAAACAAACTCAAACCACCACAGGTGGTTTGAAACCCCGTTGGGGTTTGGATTTTTAATATTCTGGATATAAAAAGAAAGCTTTTTATCCAATCAAACAAGTCCCCTTCGTTTATCGGTTAGGACATGGCCCTTTCAAGGCCAAAAGGCGGGTTCAATTCCCGCAGGGGATAATAACTTTTTTTGTAGAAAAAAAGAAAGATCAAACCCCTACGGGGTTTGAAACTCTTTAGAGTTTGCTTTCTATTAGTAGAAAAGGAAAAAACCAATTTTGATAAAGCACGTTCCAAACCCCGTTGGGGTTTGAAACCACTTCCAAACTATTTATAGTTTCAAGCAAAAGCTTGAAACTCAAACTCCAAGGGAGTTTGAAACTACTTGTAGTTTGAAGTTGGAAGATTTGATAGTTTCAAACCACAAGTGGTTTGGTGGTTTGAGTTTGGTAGTTTCTAACAAAGAGTTGATGTTTTATCTTTATTCTCGCATTAGAACAATTAAAAAATGAGTTTACGATTATGGCGAAAAGCCAAAGCATGTCCATCTCCCAGCGGTTATGGGTATTTACGTCAACAACCTTGGCCAACTGCCAAGCTAACAAAACGTCACAAGCGCTTTTTTAGAAAAAAGGGTTTGCTATATTCTACCGAACTGCGTCGATCTGCGCCAAAGCGTTTGTTTTTGAAAATAAGCACGCCCGTAGCCACAAAGACACCCTGGTCTTCTTCTTTGCCTTTGCCTACAGCAGCATCTCGGCTAGGAAAGGGGTTTTTTCCTCCCATAGATACGAACCTAACTCAAACCACAAGTGCAAACCACCTGGGGTGGTTTGAAAAGGCATTCTTTCCGCAAGGAAAGGCGATAGGCCTTTTGGAGACCTATCCTTTGGTGGGAAAAGAGGTGTACGAACAAGCAACCCACAAGTGGGTTGAAACTACCTGTAGTTTCAAACCCCATACGGGGTTTGGTCCAGAAAGTGTGTCTATTCCTAACAATTTTGGAATCAAACCCCGTATGGGGTTTGAAACCACCTGTGGTTTGCTTTTTTCTCTTCTTTTTTCCAGTAAGAAATCCAATTGGAAACAAATCAAAGGGAGTCTCTTTGCGATGCGTACGCGTTTAATTCGACGGATCTGGTTTTTAGATAACCCTGCGGCAGTGCCTGGGGTTTTAACCCCATATAAAGCAAAGTGGTTGCATCGAAGAAAGCGTAAAGCCCTTTTTACTTTAAATGTTTGGTTAGGGCGAGTTCCATTGTCTTTTTTAGTGAAAGTTTGTCAACTCTCTCAAAAAATCAACAAGGTTGGAAAGACATGGGCCGTTATCCAATCTTTAGAGTCTTATGCGCCCTCTGTTGTTACAAAATCTGGTTGGACATCTCATTTGTTGCCCTCTCGTCAATGGATTCAACACAAAAGAGTGCTTTTAAACGGCTTTTCTATAAAGCGTTCTTGGACACGTATTCAACCAGGAGATGTTGTAGCAGTACACCCTTTTCAACAAACGTTCTGGGATAAAAACGTTGCAAACCATCTAAAACCTTTAAGTGCAGAGTTGCAATTTTTGTGTGGAGCTTACAAAACTGGATGTTTTTCTAAAAACAAGAAAAGCTGCGCGCAGCTTCAAACCACCACAGGTGGTTTGAAACAAAAACGCAAGTTTTTTAAAAAATTCAAAAAGCAAACCTCAGGAGGTTTGAAAACTTAAAAGCGTCTTCTACTCAAAATCAAACAAAGTTTGATCTTTTTTATAACAAACAAAGTTTTTCAAACGAAATTTCAAATCAAACTTCGTTTGATTTGGTTCTTCTAAAGGTTAGGTTTCCTTTCTTTCTTTAAAAAAAAACCAGTTAGAGGTAGAGGCTTTCCCTGTTGTTATACAAAATTATACAAAAAAAAACACCAAAGCAAGCAAGGGCTTCCAACTCTAAAGAGTTGGAAGCTTTTTTGACACTAATGGGGCATAGCCAAGTGGTAAGGCATTAGATTTTGATTCTAACAAGCGAAGGTTCGAGTCCTTCTGCCCCAGGGTTTTCGTTTTTTGAGATCAAACCACAAGTGCAAACCACTTGTGGTTTGCACAAGTGGTTTGATGGCTCAAAAAATACATCCTCGTAGTTTACGGAACAATATTTGGTATGGGTTTCAACATGCCAGCTTCATAGAAAAAGGTGTTGCTAACGTTTGGAAAGAAAATTTGTCCTTACATCGTTGGGCAAACAGTCTTTATAACCGTTTGCCACGTTTCATTGCTAAACGTGCACCTAGTAAAAAACGCCGCCAAAAAAGTGCGCTTACATTGACACATTTATGGGTTCAGTCTTTGCCTTATGCCACTGCTATTCATCCCATTCTTTTCATGTTTCCAAAGCGTGGGTTACAATGGAAATACAACCCTATTCACGCTTTAATACGTCGTAACCGCAAACGCTCTTTCTTTTGGAAAAAGAAAAAGCTCTCTCGTAAGCATTATTCTTTACGTACAGTTAGAACCAAATCAAACCCAAACCACCTGTGGTGGTTTGAAACTACTTGTAGTTTGAAGTTTCAACCCACGAGTGGGTTGTTTGATTTGAAACTTTACTTCAAACCACCTGTGGTTTGAATTTGTTTTTCAAAAATCAAACCACAAGTGGTTTGACTTTTCTCTTCATTATTCAAACCCCAACGGGGTTTCAAACTCTTTAGAGTTTGGTTTTTTTGATGAGCCAATCTTCTTCTCGCTTGCGTGGAAGTGTGTGGAATCAACCACTTTTAAGTGTGGTTCAAAATCACTTGGTTGCTTATCCAACTCCTTCTAACCTGTCTGGATTTTGGAACTTTGGTGTGTTAGCTGGTTTATGCCTGGTGCTTCAGATTGTTACCGGCATCTTCTTAGCGATGCACTATACAGCCCATGTAGACCTAGCCTTTCCAAGTGTTCAGCATTTGATGCGTGACGTGCCAAATGGTTGGTTGTTACGTTATTTGCATGCTAACGGGGCAAGCTTGTTCTTTATTGTAGTTTACATGCACCTTTTCCGTGCATTATACTTCACAAGCTATGCTCAACCTCGAGAACTGGTTTGGTTGCTGGGTGTTGTTATTTTGTTAGTTATGATTTTAACTGCCTTTATTGGTTATGTTTTACCATGGGGTGAGCTTTCTTGTTTTGAAAAAACAATTTGCCCCAAATGGCTTTGTGCTGCTTTTTACGCTCCACGCATCCCTGCAAATAAGCGTATCGGGCCTCATTCTTATGAGGTGTTATGTTTTATCCATGGTGCTTTGTTGGGAGATGCTCATGCAGAACGTCACGGTAATGGCACACGTATTAGCTTTCATCATTCTAGTCGTCAAGTATCTTTTCTTAAATGGATGCAGAAATATCTAGGAAAGAAGGGTTATTGTAGTTTAACACCTAAAAAATTAAGCAAGCAAATTGGAAAAGGTGGAAAGATTTACTACTCTATGAAATTTCATACCTGGACTTTTCAAAGTTTCGATTGGATTCGTGAAAGCTTTTACAAAAACGGTGTTAAAACCATCTCCCCTTCTTTAGAACGTTATTTAAGCCCCCTTGCAATTGCTGTTTGGGTGATGGGAGATGGGCATTATACTGGACGAGGTTTACGTTTGCAGACTAATTGTTTTGTTAGCTCTGATGTCAAAAAACTTGCTTTGTTGTTAACTCAAAAATATGGGTGGAAAGTATCTATCCATCAACAAAATAACACAAGCGTTCTTTACATATGGAAAACCTCTATGCCTAATGTGGCTTCTGTTATAGGACCTTACATGGAAACCTCTATGAAACGTAAATTAGGAGCACATGTGCTATAGTTTTTAAAGTTGTTTTCGAACTCCAAGGAGTTCGAAACAGTTCTCATGAAACTTCCATAAGAAAATGAGAATTTTTGTTCTAAAAAACAAAACCTTTAAAAGCAATGTTGGTGAAAACGGTCAAAGACACTACCTCTGTGTTAAGACCGTCGGTTCTATGGAGGATCGCTACAGACTCGCTCACCGATGGGTGCCTGAAATGGTGCTTAATGTAGAGTCGAAATTTCTCTAGGTTTTTCAAACCACCTATGGAGGTTTGATACCCCCTTTCCTTGCGGAAAGAATGCAACGGAATTTGAAAACCTAGATCAAGGTCTTTAATGTTCCCAAATTATACATCTAATAGAAGTAGGTTAAGAACAAACCGTCTTGAAAGATGGTTTAAAGATACAAGGATTGAGAACTATCTACTTTTTGTTTTGTACAAAGGTAAATATAAAGAGGATGTTTTTTTGTCGGCAAACCCCGTTGGGGTTTGGTCGACAAAAAAACCAAACCACCTGTGGTTTGAAAAGCAACCTCAATCTAGAAATTTGCAAATGAGTTTATGGGGCGCCACGGTGATTACCAGCTTAGCAAGCGCCTTGCCCATTGTAGGAACGCATATCGTTTCTTGGTTGTGGGGTGGCTTTAGCGTGGATAACCCTACTCTAAACCGTTTTTATAGCTTTCATTACCTGTTTCCTTTCTTGCTAGCTGCGTTAAGCTTGGCGCATTTGGCAGCTTTACATCAATATGGCTCTACTAACCCTTTAGGTATCAATGCACAGACAGATTTGGTAGATTTTTATCCTTACTTTTATCTTAAGGATTTGGTAGCTACTTTGGGTCTTGCAGCCTTGGGTGCGTTGTTAGTGGGATTCTATCCTGAAGCTTTGGGACATCCTGATAACAACATCCCTGCCAACCCATATTCTACTCCTGCACACATTGTTCCTGAGTGGTACTTTTTGTGGGTTTATGCCATTTTGCGAAGCATTCCTAACAAGCTAGCGGGAGTAGCTGCTATAGGTCTAGTTTTTGTGGCATTAGCTCTTTTGCCATATCTGCACAAACCTTCCTATCGCGGCCCTCAATTCCGTGCCCTACACCAAAGCTTAGCTCTTGCTCTCATTGCAGACTTTATGTTGCTAACTTATTTAGGCCAACAACCAGTAGAAGATCCTTACGTGCTTTTAGGACAAATTGCTACTTTAGCCTTCTTTGGGTTGTTAGCAGCTGTTTGTGCAGCCGCATGGGCCGATCAATGGTTAGCAGGGGCGAAGAACCCTTCTTTAGACAAGAATCAAACTCCAACGGAGTTTGATAAAAAAATTATCTCTGCTTCAAATTCAAACCCCGTTGGGGTTTGATTTGTTTCAAAAAAAAAAGATTCAAACCCCGTAGGGGTTTCAAACCACCACAGGTGGTTTGAGAATTTGCTTTCATGTTTGTTATTTAGTATTAAGTTACATCGTGGGTTTCACGACAAAGCAAATACGAGTGGAATGGGTTTGACAGGACTTGAACCCGCAGCCTTTGAGTTAAAAGCTCATTGCTCTACCATTGAGCTACAAACCCTTAACACCTTTCTTGGCAAGGGAGGGGCTTGAACCCTCAACCGTTAGATTATGAGTCTAATGCTCCACCGTTGAGCTACCCTGCCTCTCAACATACTGTTCTTGCTCCCTCAAACCACCACAGGTGGTTTGAAACTCCAACAACGCGTTTTTTGAGTGTGAGAAAGCAAACTCTTTAGAGTTTGAAACCCCGTAGGGGTTTGAGAGGTTTGAGCTATTTTCACGATTTTTGGGTAAGGCAGGACTTGAACCCGCAGCCTACTGCTTGTAAGGCAGTTGCTCTACCGTTGAGCTACTCACCCTTTTGCTTAAATATTGCCTTTTAATAAAAGGTTTTTTCTCAAACCACCTGTGGTGGTTTCAAACCCCGTTGGGGTTTGAAACTCCGTTGGAGTTTGGTTCTTTGATAGAAAAGAAAAATTTTCAAACCACTAGTGGTTTGAAACTCCTTGGAGTTTGAAGTAAACGAGGTAGCTAAAGCTAGCAAGTGTGTGGCTAAGACTAGAGGTGCTCCATGCCATAAAGCTCCTGCCAAAATAGCCCATGCAATGGCTATTAGGTAAGCAGTTGGCGCTGCACAGGGCCCGTAAGTGCCCCAGCTTCGAGGAGTGTCTACGTAGGCCACTTTTAAAACTCGTAAGTAGTAAACACTTCCGAGCAAAGTGGCTACCAAAGCTAAAAGAACCAAGGCGTATTGATGGGTGTTTAGCCCCCACCAAAAAAGGCCTAGCTTTCCTAAAAAGCCTGCAACAGGGGGTAGACCCGCCAAACTAAGCATAGCACCTGCCCAAGCGGTAGCAGCTACAGGCAAAGAGTTTTGGAGTCCAGCTAAATCCCAAATGTATTGAGGTGCTGCGCCTCCGCCTATAGTTGTTTCAAACATCTTGATGTTTGCTTCAGAGGAAGTGCTTTCAAGCACTGGCGCTTGAGAAGGGTTAACAGGTAAAGCAGCTGTTCCACCTCCGGGTCGATCGAAGGGCCAAAGCATTAACCCCCAGACAGCTAAGCTTGTCACCACATAAATGCCTAGATGAGCCCACAAAGCAGCCAATCCCTCGGTTCCACCAGCTAATGGCATAAGCAATAGACCCATGTGACCGATGCTACTAAAAGCTAACAAACGTTTCAATTGAGCTTGGCCTAATGGTGCTACTGCACCTACCACTAAGCTAAAGGCACTAAAAAAGGCTAATGCCCCTCCAAAAGCGGTACACCAAATGGAATGCCAAGTGTGTGCCCAAAAGCCTAATACCGCGATTTTTGGTAAGGTGCTGATTAAAAGGGTAACACTGCTCCAAGCTCCTTGATAAACATCAGCTGCCCACATATGTATAGGTGCTGCTGCAAGCTTCCATAACAAGCCTAATCCAACCAACCATATACCTAACCAAAGACCTAAAGAGGGTTCCCCGGCGGTTGCTGCAAGCAACTCTTGCAAATGCGCACAGCGTGTTAAACCAGTGTTCCAATAAATCAAACCAATTCCCAAAAGCAAAAGACAACTACTAAAAGCGCTTAATAAAAAATACTTCATCCCAGCTTCGACGGAATATGGGCTCGCATAATTTAAGCTGCATAAAACAACTAGAGCAAAGCTTTGTAACTCTAAACACAAATACAAAGCCATTAAATCGGTAGTCATTAACAACAAGTATTGACCCAAAACAGCTAGCAATACTAAAACAAAGTATTCTGTGTGGGCAATACCGGCTTGTTTAGACCAGCCAGCAGCAATGGCTATTGCCAACGCAGCATAGATAAACAAAGCTGTACCAAGCAAAACGCTGAAAGAGTCTCGCAAAAAAACGCCACCAGCTTGCAACACGCCGAAAGGGCAGGTCCATATTTGAAAAGCACCCAAAAGGCACCAAACAACAGCCCACCATGTTAAATGACTAGGTCCATGTAGAGGGCCACCTGCTGGCAAAAGTGGAATCTGATTCAACTCCAATGGAGTTGCTACAGATTTGCTTTTCGGAATCCATAAAGTTTCCGCAACAGGTGTCACTACAGGTCCAGTCCCATAATACAACAAGCCCAGCAAACCCAACAAAAGTTGAGCTTCGGGAGCCCAAGTTACACCATTCAATGCCATTAAACTTTCTTAAACTCAAACTTAAACCACTTGTGGTTTAAGTTTGAGTTTGTATAAGACTTTAAACAAATCCAAACCACCTGTGGTGGTTTGAAACTCTTTAGAGTTTGAGTGGTTTGAGAAAGGTTCAAACCCCAACGGGGTTTGGTTTTTTATGACAGAATATATTGGGGTACTCATTTATGGGGCACTTGCAGCAGGTTTAGGTCTTGTCATTTTGGCCTTAGCTTGGAAAGTTAGCCCGCGACGTTTAGATTTGGAAAAAGCAACAGCTTATGAGTGCGGTTTCGATCCTTTTGGAGAGGCACGTTCTCCGTTTGATGTAGGTTTTTATTTAGTAGCTATCCTGTTTCTAGTCTTCGACATCGAAGTTGCGTTTTTGTTTCCCTGGGCACTAGGAGGTGTTGCCACAGGTTGGGCAGGGTTTGTAGCCCTGTCTGTTTTTCTCTTTGTTCTCGTGATTGGTTTCGTATACGAATGGCAAAAAGGAGCATTAGATTGGAATTCGATTTGTATTGAAAAAACCAAGAAAACCACAAGTGGTTTTCTCTCTTGTAAACATCCTCAAACCACTTGTGGTTTGAGTTTGTTTTCTAATTGCTAACTTTTTCAAACCACTAGTGCAAACTGTTTACAGTTTGAAACCACAAGTGGTTTGAAGGAGTTTGAAGTAAATAGAATGAAAATTTTTCGTTTGTTTTGTTTAAAAAGCAAACCACTGGTGCAAACCACTGGTGGTTTGAAACTCCAAGGAGTTTGAAAAAAGCAACACTTTATTCAAGTTAAAAAAGACAATTTGCTCACCGTTTGTTGAGCTTTTTTAAAAAAGCTCAAAAGGAAAAGCCTCAAACTCTAAAGAGTTTCAAACCACCAGTGGTTTGCACTTCCAAACTACAAGCTTTTCAAACCACTAGTGGTTTGAAACTCCGTTGGAGTTTGCACCAAACTTAAACCACCAAACCCCAACGGGGTTTGAAACTCTTTAGAGTTTGATTTTGCACAAGTACAAACTCCAACGGAGTTTGACTTGTAGTTTCAAACTCCAAGGAGTTTGATTATTCCTCTAATAAGAAAACCTTTATTTTATAAAAAAAGCCAAACTCCGTTGGAGTTTCAAACCACCACAGGTGGTTTGGGTTCGACTTTTCTTTGTAAAAGTCAAACTCCGTTGGAGTTTCAAACCACCTGTGGTGGTTTGAGAATGTTTATGGTTCTGTTTCATAACATTATGCAAGGAAATCCTGTTTTAAGTAGCAATGTAAAACGCAACATTCAATGTCGTTTTGTGTCTACTGAAACAAGTGTACCTCATCATCCTTATCATTTGGTAGATCCTAGTCCATGGCCTGCTTTAACCAGCCTTTCCGTTTTGTGGATGGCATTAGGATTAGTGCTATACTTTCACAAGTATGCAGGTGCTGGCACCGTGTTGTTGACAGGTCTAATCAGCGTTGCATACAACGCCTCTGTGTGGTGGCGTGATGTGATGCGTGAAAGCCGTTTTGGTTATCATACCACAAAAGTGAAGGATGGCTTGCATCTAGGCATGGTTTTGTTTATTTTGACCGAAGCTATGTTTTTTGTTGGGTTGTTGTGGGCTTTCTTACACGCAGCTTTGATGCCTACTGTTGGCGTAGGTATGGCCTGGCCTCCTGTGGGTATTGTTCCTGTAGACTGGACTCGTCGTCCAACTTTAAACACCGTGTTGTTAGCGGCTTCTTATTTTAGTGCGAACGCCGCAAAACATGCTTTAGATCAAGGCGATCGAAAAAAATGTGCGCTTAGTTTAGGAGTTACTATCGGTTTGGGCGCCCTCTTTACTTTCTACCAATATCTAGAATATACTGGTGCGGCTTTTACCTTTAGCGATTCCATTTTTGGTAGCACCTTTTATTTGTCTACAGGGTTTCATGGGTTTCACGTTGTTATAGGGTTTTTATACCTAACAGTTTGTTTGTTGACATTGAAAGACGCTGGGCCTGGACGCTCTACTGCTTTAGACTTAGCTGTTTTGTATTGGCACTTTGTCGATTTGGTTTGGGTCTTGATCTTTACTTTGGTTTACGTTTGGGGCGGTGCTTTACCAGCTCAAGGCGTAGAAACTTGTACCGATGGAGCTTTATTGCTCCAACACGTTTTGCGTGAAGCTCGTTTGGATGCATTTGATCACAACCCAACCTTCTTTGAAACATTTATGTCATTATCAAAGTCGTGACCAAACTCTTTAGAGTTTGAAACCACAAGTGGTTTGCTTTTGTTTAGAAGTTGCAAAGCAAACCACGAGTGCCAAACTCCAAGGAGTTTGACTTGTGGTTTGGTTTGAGCTTTCTAAAAAAGAATTTTTTTACTTAAACAAATCTTGAGAAAAAATACAAACCCCGTAGGGGTTTGAGAGGTTTGATCCTTAAGAGTTCGTCGAAACCAAAGCAAACACAAACTACTTGTAGTTTCAAACCACAAGTGGTTTGTGAAAGGTTTTTTGTTTTTTAGTTGCTTTAGAAACACCCGAAAGCGGGCGAGCTCCCCCTGGGCAGGCTGAAGGGCGGGGAATACCCGTGCTGGAAGGCCGAACCCGTGGCCGTGGCAACGGCCTGGGATGACCTGGGGGGAGGGGTGAAAGGCCTATCAAGCCCGCTCATAGCTGGTTTTTGGCGAAAGGTATAAAGGTACCCAGCAAGATTGATTCGAAAGGGGTTCAGGGAACACCGAGGGTTTGGGGAGGTCTAAGCTCCTACTATCCCACGGTAACCGTCAAGCTCCTTTTAGAAAATCTTGTTGACAGGCCCGGGATGCTAAGGTCCCGGGCCAAAAGGGAAACAACCCTAAGAGCTCGCCATGGTCCCTAAGCGTGGGCCCAGTGGGAACGGCAGTTTTTCAGCAAAGACCCCCAGCAGATAGGCTTGGAAGCAGCCAATCTGGAATGACAGCGTAACAGCTCACTGGGAGAGCTGAAATGCGCCATATATATCCGGGGCTTCAGCCCACCACCGCAGCGGCTCTGAACTGATTCTTTGTTGCTTGTGTCTTTTCCTTTTTAGTCTTTACAAATTCCAAACCCCGTTGGGGTTTGAAACTTCAAACTACTTGTAGTTTGAGTTTGAGAGTTTGATCAAATCAGATGCTTTATTTAAAAGAGTCTCGGAGATAACTTTATACCTATCCGCTTTTAAAACAACTCCTAGTGCCTGAGTGTGCGATTCGTTGGAGGGTCTGGCTTCAAACTCTTTCAAACCACCACAGGTGGTTTCAAACTCTTTAGAGTTTGATTTTCTAAAAAAAATTTATCAAGCTTAAAAAATCAAACTCTAAAGAGTTTGAAACCACGAGTGGTTTGCTTATAATACTTCTTCTAATCCAATATATGTCCCTTTTACCAAACTTCGTTTCCAAACTACTTGTAGTTTGACTGGTCAAACCACTTGTGGTTTGAGTTTGAGAGTTTGGTAGTTTGGCTGTTTTTTTTGTTTGCACAGGCGTTGCATGGCTGTCGTCAGCCCGTAGTGCCGAGCCGTCCAGGCCTTAAAACCGCCTGGGAACGGGCGCCTCTCCTATTTGAACAAACACATCTGTTTTCAAAACTGCCCAGCTCCTAAGTAGATAGCCACCACTTAAACTACGATGCGTAGCTGGGAGGAAGCAGGAACCACGTCAAGTCCTCATGGCCCTGATGGGGTGGGCTACACGTGTGTAACAGGGATTCTCACAATAGGTTGCTAAGGTGAAAGCCTGCGCTTGTCCCTAAAGAGAATCACGGTGCCTATGGTTTCCTGAAACTCGGAAACCTTAAGGCGGAATCGCCAGTAATCGCAGATTAGCCCGCTGCGGTGAAATTTTAGTGGAATGCCCGGGGTACTCACCGCCCGTCACGTTCGGAAAGTGTTCTGTGCTAGAAATCTAAGAAAGCTTTTTTGAAACCCCTGGGTGTCCCCAAAGTGGAAAGCTTTGTACAGGGTTTTTGAAAGGGTCTATTGGCTTAAGGTGTGGAGTGCAATTGGAATGAAGTCGTAACAAGGTTGCTGTACGGGAACGTGCAGCAGGAACGAATTTTTTATACTGGAAAAGTTTTTCTATCAAACCAAACTACTTCAAACCACCACAGGTGGTTTGAAACTACTTGTAGTTTGAAGTTTGCACTTGTGAAAGGCTTGGTTTTTGCTTTTAATTATCATAAAAAATCTTTCTCAAACTCAAACGATCAAACTCAAACTCCTTTGGAGTTTCAAACCACAGGTGGTTTGAAAGTGGTTTAGTTTGGTGCAAACTCCAACGGAGTTTGAAGCAAAAGCTTAAACCACTTGTGGTTTGAGTTTGATCGTTTAAGTTTGAAAAAGGAACACCAAACTCCTTGGAGTTTGAAACCCCGTAGGGGGTTTGATTTTTTAAAGAATCAGTTCAAGTAGCCAAACGTCCGGCAAATGGTTAAAGGAAAGCCGTGAGGCTCTCTGAACATCCCCGGAGTGACTATGCTGACATTAGTAGCTTCAAGTCCCAAGGACGGCCGAAAACCCTAGGTTTTCTGCAAATGGCTAAACCGCGCAGAGTGATACGGCCCCTCAGAAGATTTCTGCAACGAACTCTTTAAGGGGCTCGCAACTCCACGATCTAAATTCGTTGTTTAACTTTTCCATTCTTTTCCAAACCCCGTTGGGATTTGAAACTACGTTTGAGTTTCAAACCACTTTCGTGGTTTGGTTTTGCAATGCAAAACAACCACCGGTTTCTCTTGTTAGCCCTCCTTCTAGCTTGATCATTTTCTTCAAGGGACACAAGGGGCTAACAAAAAAACCCCACGAACCATTAAGCAAACCCAAACTCCCTTCAAACCACCTGTGGTGGTTTGAAACCCCAACGGGGTTTGATGGTTTGAGGGAGCGTAGCTCAGTTGGTAGAGCACCTGTTTTGCACGCAGGGGGTCCTCGGTTCGACTCCGTGCGCTTCCACCATCTTTTTTCTTTATAAGTTCAAACCCCAACGGGGTTTGGTGTGCAAAACAATAGAAGTTTTTCTTTTTATAAAAAAGAATTAAAGAATTAAAGCCACAAAAAGAATTAAAGAATTAAAGCCACAAGTGGCTTTAGTAGTGATTGTCAGCTTAACCAAACTCCAAGGGAGTTTCAAACTCAAACGACAAGTCGTTTGAGTTTGTACTTGTAGTTTGACGAGTGGTTTCAAACCACCATAGGTGGTTTGATGCCTCAGAGGCGTTTAAAACGCTCATTTAGAGCTTCTAAATAAATTTTGGTAGGATCTATAATGAACCTTTTCAAATCGCTTTTTAGACTGAGAAATTCAAACCCCAACGGGGTTTGCAAACTTCAAACTACTTGTAGTTTGAGTTTGCACTTTTGTTGTTTCAAACTATTTATAGTTTGGGTGTTGATTTTTTAAAAAAAACCAATACTTAAACTTTTTCAAAGTTTCAAACTGTTTACAACAGTTTGAAACAATAAATGGTTAATAAATATTTTAAACTTTGAAAAAGTTTACGTTTCGTAGCCGCTCCAATTAATTGCCTTGAAAAAAGAAAATTATTTTCTTTTTTCAATCTACAAACACTCCAAGTCCCTCTTCTCACTTTTTAAACAAAGTTTGTAAGTTTAAACATCAAACTTTGTTTCAAGCCCTTGCTTGGTTTGGTGTTTTTGCTCTCATTGCTGTCTAAAACGCTCGTATAGGGCCTCTGAGATTGGATTAGATAGAATCTATCATGAACGCTTTCAAATCGCGTTTTAGACTGAGAAATTCAAACCCCGTTGGGGTTTGCAAACCACGAAATAATAAACTTGAAGCAATCTCCTTTCAAATTGTTTCAAAGAAACTTAGTCCGTATACAGTAAAGGAAAGAAACGTAGCTCAATCCTTTCCTTTTCTTTCAGAAAAAAAACCTGGGAATAGAGATCAAACCACCACAGGTGGTTTGAAACTACAAGTAGTTTGAGTAAAGAAAGAAACATAAACCTAGCTATACAATAGAAAGAAACGTAGTTCAGTCAGCAATAGAAAGAAACCAAGAAACTCAATCTTTTCCTTACAGAAAAGAAAACCTGGGAATAGAGACAAACAGTAAAGACAGTAAAGACAGTAAAGACAGTAAAGAAAGAAACGTAGTTCAGTCAGCAATAGAAAGAAACTAACAATCAACCTAGACACACTAACAACTAAACCAGCAAACTCAATACTTGGGAAACGTGGAACCGGACAAGAACCCCAGAGGCACTCGTTAATAATAAACAATCTCTTTCAAACTTCGTTTGAATAAAACCACTTGTGGTTTGCGCAAGATCAAACTCTGTTTGATTGGCTTTCAAACTTCGTTTGAAAGAGATAGCTAACCTTGCTATCCTTTTTTGTATAGCAAGATCAAACTTCGTTTGATTGGCTTTCAAACTTTGTTTGAAAGAGATAGCTAACTTTGCTAGCCTTTTTTGTACCTACGTTTGCTCTGGTTGCTTGATCGTTTGCTTTAGTTTTGGCTCTCGCCTACCTTTGGTTTGCTCTGGTTGCTTTAGCTTTTGCTCTCGCATCAAACCACTTCAAACTCCGTTGGAGTTTGAAACCAAGCTATTCAAACTCTTTAGAGTTTCAAACCACTTGTGGTTTGCTAAAACCAAGCTCTTGCTTCAAACTTCGTTTGGTGCAAACTCCGTTGGAGTTTCAAACCCCAACGGGGTTTGGTGGTTTGGTTTGCTTTAGATTGCTTTTGCTTTAAACCAAAAGTGGTTTGGATTGCATACTCAAATCAAGCTCTTGCTTTAAACCAAAAGTGGTTTGGATTGCATACTCAAATCAAGCTCTTCAAACTCTTTAGAGTTTGAAACCACAAGTGGTTTGATTTGAGCTTTCTACCTTATAGAAAGAGTTGGTACACCTTCGGAGAACACCAAAAAGTTGGTACACCTTCGGAGAACTCCAAAGAGTTGGCACACCTTGTTAAACCAGGCCCCAAAACCCCTTGTGGTTTGAGTTTAAAACTCCAATGGAGTTTGGTTTGAAGGGCTTCAAACTCTTTCAAACCACCTGTGGTGGTTTCAAACCACAGGTGGTTTGCTTTGTGTGCTTTGCTTTGTTTCTTAACAGAAACAAAGAAGATCTTTTACCAAACCCCGTTGGGGTTTGAAACTACTTGGAGTTTGAAAAAAGCAAACTCTAAAGAGTTTCAAACTTCGTTTCAAACCACGAGTGGTTTTATGTATTTGTGTGCAATCGCAGCGCCCTTTCTAGGCAGCGCTTTGGCCGGGTTGGCTGGACGCTGGCTTGGAGCACGCGGCAGTGGATGTGTGACCGTTTTAGGTCTTTTTTGTAGCTCCTTGTTAGGATGCTTGATTTGGCATGAAGTAGGGTTGATGGGTTGTCCTGTGACACTGGATTTAGGCTCTTGGTTTAGTGCTAGCACAGTGCATGTGCCTATGCACCTTGCCTTCGATGCACTAGCCGCCTGTTTAATGGTGACAGTTGCAACAGTTAGCTTGTGTGTTCATCTTTATAGTTTAGGGTATATGCAAGCAGACCCCCATCTTCCTCGTTTTATGAGCTATTTAAGCTTGTTTACCGGGTTTATGCTTGTTCTAGTAACAAGCACCGATCTTGTCTCCTTGTTGATTGGTTGGGAAGGTATTGGAATTTGTAGTTATTTGCTCATTGGCTTTTGGTACACTCGTTTAAGTGCAACTAAAGCGGCTCAAAAAGCGGTTTTGGTGAACCGTGTGAGTGACACTGGATTGCTGGTTGGACTTATCTTAGCCTGGTGGTACCTAGGAAGCACCGATCTTGCTGTGCTTATGGCAACGAGCACAACCGCTTATTATTCCGATTGGTTGTGTTTAGCATTGTTGGCCGGCGCTCTTGGTAAGTCTGCTCAAGTAGGACTTCATGTTTGGCTTGCGGACGCCATGGAAGGACCTACTCCAGTCAGTGCTTTGATTCATGCTGCTACACTCGTGACCGCCGGAGTCTATTTAGTAGCACGAACCAGTCCTCTTTGGGAATGTAGCGTTTTCGGTCGTCAAACCCTTGTTTGGGTAGGTGCCATCACAAGCTTAATGGCAGCGTCTTTGGGGTTGGTTCAAAACGATCTGAAGCGCGTTATTGCTTATTCTACATGTAGCCAACTAGGTTATATGATGGTAGCGTGTGGTTTAAGCCATTATGGATTAGCCATTTACCATTTAATGACTCATGCATGTTTCAAAGCTTTGCTCTTTTTAGGAGCTGGTATTGTTATTCATGCAACCGCCGATGTTCAAGATTTACGACGTCAAGGGGGTGGACATTATGCTTTGCCTTGGGCATGGACTTGCCTCTTTTTAGGAAGCTTAAGCCTGGTGGGTGCACCCTTTTTAGCTGGATATTTTAGCAAGGATGCCATTTTAGAAAGCGCATGGGCTACCGGGGGCCCTCAGGGTGCTTATGCGCACTTTATCTTGCTAACTGTAGCAGCCATGACGAGTGCCTACAGTTTTCGATTGTTGTATGCTGCGTTTGTCGCTCCTTCCAACGCTCGAAAAAAAGAGTTGAGTGTCCCTGGTTTACCCTTAACCATGGGGGTGCCTCTCACCTTGTTAGCTGTTGGAAGCGTGGGTGTTGGATACTTGCTAAGTGACGCTTTAATTGGATGGGGAAGCTCTTTTTGGGGAACAAGTGTGTATTATGCGCCAGCCACTTTGGCCGCGGTAGATAGCCACATGATCCCTGTTTGGGCAACGACACTCCCTGTGTTTTCCATCCTTTTAGGCCTTTGTTTAGCTATTGCTTTCACTTGGCCCTTGCCTTGGTGTGCAGAAAAATTCTACAAAACCATTTATTTGTTCTTGTTGGCTCGTTGGCAATTTGACGTTGTCTGGAATCAATTTGTTGCCTTGCCCGTTTTGGCAGGGGGCGCACAAACATGGGCTGCTTTGGATAAAGGAGTTTTAGAATTGCTTGGTCCACGCGGTGTAACTAGCACTGTTGTGGGTTGGGCAGTTCCTACTTTACGTCAATGGCAAAGCGGAACGGTACACGATTACGCTCTTATCTTAAAAGTGTGTGTGGTTGCAGGATTGCTCTCTTTAGCTCTACCTTCTTGGTGGATAGAAGGTTCTAACGTTGACCCTCGAGCGTACACTTTAGCTATCCTTTTGATTGTTTTAGCTCCTTCATTTTTCCCTCTCCTCAAACCCCGTTGGGGTTTGCAAATTTTTCTTAAATTATCAAACCCCAACGGGGTTTGAACATCCTATTAAAGTAAACTAAAACAGTTTTAGTTTACTCAAATTCTAAAGAGTTTGAAACTCCCTTGGAGTTTGACCAAACTCCAAGGGAGTTTCAAACCACCTGTGGTGGTTTGAGTTTGAGAAACAAAAACAATAGCTAAATCCTTACCCTTAACTATTGTACAGGTTTTTTGACAAATAAAGAGAATCGCGAGTGTAGTTCAATGGTAGAATATTGCCTTGCCAAGGCAAAGGTTGTGGGTTCAAGTCCCATTACTCGCTTTTAAAAAAACAAACCCTAAGGAGTTTCAAACCACAAGTGGTTTGTTTCTCTTCAAAAGAACGTTTAACCAAACTCTTTAGAGTTTCAAACCACCACAGGTGGTTTGAACGGGGTTTGAGAAAAACCTGGGTTGAGTCGTCTAAAGGTTAAGGCGTGGAATTGCAAATTCTGAGATAGCAGTTCAATTCTGCTCTCAACCTCAAACCAAACTCCATTGGAGTTTGAAACTTCAAACTCCAAGTAGTTTGAGTTTCAACCCACGAGTGGGTTGAGGCTTGTCAAACTCCGTTGTAGTTTGAAGCAAAAGTCAAACCCCGTTGGGGTTTGAAACTCCGTTGGAGTTTGCACAAATTGAAAAAGCAAACCACAGGTGGTTTGAAAAGATAAAAAAATCAAACTCCAATGGAGTTTCAAACCACAAGTGGTTTGTTTTTTCTTGTTTCATGGCTCCTATTTTAACTATCATTGGCATTGTTCTATTGTGGAATGCTGGTTTGGCAGACTGGATTGTAGCTTACGCTACTGGAATTGCACAATTGGGAATTTGGTTAACATTGCTTAGCCTTATTCCTTTTAGCACTTTATGGGTGACTTACAAGCGTAGTCCTTTTCTTGACCAACCATCTTCTAAAACCCGTGCGCATTGGAGTGTCCTTTTAAAGGTGTCACTCGTTTCTTTCAATCTCAAACTCCTTTGGAGTTTGAGTTTCAAACCACCTGTGGTTTGAAAGTTTTTTTGTTTGAATTTTTCGGAAGGCAAGCAAACAAAACCACCAAACCCCCAAACCCCGTTGGGGTTTGAAACGGAGTTTGAAACTATCAAACTCAAACCACCAGTGGTTTGACTGGTGGTTTCAAACTCCAAGGAGTTTGAACTTACTCATTGTTTCCTTTGGTCTCAAACAAACGAGGATTGGTCAAAAGCTTTTTGCACCTTTGCACCAGAGAACCAAATCGTACCAACTTCAAACTCCAACTCCAACTCCGTTCAAACCACCTGTGGTGGTTTGAAACCACAAGTGGTTTGCTTTTTCATGACAAATTGGCTATGGGTACGAAGCCAGGCGGATGCTCCAACGCCTTGGCAAATGGGTTTTCAAGATCCAGCAACTGCGGCTATGGAAGGCATTGTGGATTTACACCACGATATATGCTTTTTCTTAATCACTATTTTGGTTTTGGTTTTGTGGTTAGGAATTCGTATTCTTGTAGGTTTTCACCACACACGTCAACCGGTGCCAGAACGTTTTAATCACCATACTACTTTGGAGCTAGTATGGGCAATCTTACCGAGTCTGGTTGTCACGTTGATTGCTTTGCCGTCTTTGACGTTGATTTACACTTTTGATGATCTAATAGCACGTCCTTCTTTAACCGTTAAAGTCATTGGACGTCAATGGTATTGGTCTTATGAAATGAAAGAACATGTACAGTATAGTTTGGCGAACCCTTCTAAACTTTTAGAGCTTTCAAACTATTCAAAAAACTCTCCAAACCACTTGTGGTTTGCTAAAGAGTTTCAAACCCCGTTGGGGTTTGGTGGCTTTAACCTTTCTCTTTAACAACAATCAAACCACCACAGGTGGTTTGAAATAAATAAAGTTTCCTTTCTGAACGTTTTTCATTTCGAAGAAGCGTGTTTCTTTCAAAGCTATAGACTGCTTGCGAGTGTGGCGGAATGGTAGACGCGAGGGCTTCAAAAGCCCTTAGCCTTAGGTTATGCGGGTTCAAGTCCCGCCACTCGCAAAATAGATGGTGTTGCTTTTCTACAAAAGCAAACCACGAGTGGTTTGATTGTTGCTCTTTTTTGCAAGGAAAAAAAGAAAAAAGAAAAAACAAATTTTGTTTCTGTTTGTTTGAATTTCCAAACTCCTTGGAGTTTGACAAGTGGGTTGAAACAAAGAAATTTTCAAACCACGAGTGGTTTGAAAGTTTAAATAAAAGAAACTTTCAAACCACTCGTGGTTTGGAAGAAACAAATTGAATTGAAGGGAAAATCGGTTTGCTCGTCAACAACGGTTGAAAAGCAAACCACCTGTGGTTTGAAACTCTAAAGAGTTTGACGAGTGGTTTGAACAAGAGATTCTTTATTCCAGAGTACACCAAACCACTTGTGGGTTGAAACTAAACCACTTTCAAACCACCTGTGGTTTGAAACTCCTTTGGAGTTTCAAACTGTAAACAGTTTGGACAAGTCGTTTGAAGTTTGATCAAACTACAAGTAGTTTGAACAAAATGCCTTTAGGATTGTTTTTGTTGACTCACTTAGTTCTGTTTGCAATGGGCGCCGTTGGCACCTTTTTAAATCGCCGAAACTTTATTATTATGCTGATGTGTATTGAAGTCATGCTTTTGGCTACCAATCTGGTTTTTTTAACAGCATCTGTAGCCCTAGACGATATAACAGGACAACTTTTAGCTTTATGGGTTATGACAGCTGCTGCTGCCGAAACAGCCTTGGGATTGGCATTGTGTGTCCTTTATTATCGTTTACGCGCTACTTTAGATGTTGAGCTTATTAACTTAATGAAAGGGTCGTTAAGTTTTCAAAATTAAATATTCAAATAATCAAACCACCTGTGGTGGTTTGAAACCCCTACGGGGTTTGAGAGGTTTGATTATTTGACACTTTCTATTAAAAGAATCAATCCCAAACCCCGTTGGGGTTTGAAACTCCGTTGGAGTTTCAAACCACCTGTGGTGGTTTGGGTTTGGTCAAAATTCTCAATAGCTCAGTGGTAGAGCGGTTGGCTGTTAACCAAAAGGTCGTAGGTTCAAACCCTACTTGAGAAGGGTTTTTCAAACCACTCGTCAAACTCTAAAGAGTTTGGAATCTTTTCAACAAACATGAAAAGCTGTGCGCAGCTTACTTTTTCAAAATAAAAGCAAACCACCTGTGGTTTGCTTGTCTTTTTTGTTAGTAAGCAAGTTTTTTCAAACACCGTTGGAGTTTGAAAAAAAAGAAAAAATCAGCTTTCTTCGTTTCAAACCACTCGTGGTTTGAAACAAAATATCAAACCACTTGTGGTTGTTTTGAAAAAAAAACAACTAAACAAATCGAAAAGAAAATGATAGTTTCAAACCACTTGTGGTTTGAAACTTATCGAAAAGAAAATGATAGTTTCAAACCACTTGTGGTTTGAAACTTAGGGAAAAGTTTATGCGGGTATAGCTCATTAGGTAGAGCGCTGGTCTTCCAAACCGGAGGTGGTGGGTTCGAGTCCCGTTACCCGCTTTATATTCGTTTATGGGCACGGAGAGGATGCCTAGGCACTCACTTTTAAGGACGTACAAAGACGAAAGGTTGTAAGTGGTTGTTCTTACAAATCTCCTCAGGGAAACCCAAAAAGGCGCCCTACCCTGTCAGCGGAAACCTCCTAGAACAGGGAAGAAATCAACCGAGACTCCGGCAGTAGCGGCGAGCGACCCCGGATGTGCAGGCCTTCGTATTTAAGAGTCAGGGTACTCTTTCTTGCTTTTTAAAGCAAAATCTCTTACCATCCAACCTTTTTGGAAAAGAGGGCCATAGAAGGTGAAAGCCCTGTAGATGGTATGTTTAAATAGGAACAAGATTCTCAAACTCCATTGGAGTTTGCTTGCTGTCAGGCAGTCTTTGCTTTAAAGTGGAGGACTCTTGGGGGAACCACCCTCCTGGCAAAAAACAGTTGAGTGACCGATAGTGAACAAGTACCGTGAGGGAAAGGTGAAAAAGATTGGCCTATTGGTCATAGTGAAATAGCACTGAAACCCCGTGCCTACACCCGACTGGCAGCCCCTTGAGAGGTTCCAGTGTACCTTTTGCATCATGGGTCAGCGAGTTTTTTAAAGCAGCAGCTTAAACCGGTAGGTGTAGGCAGACAAACTAGAAAAAAGATTGGCATGATTGGCAACCACGTTTTTTATTCAAACCACCAAACCACCAAACCACCAAACCACAAGTGGTTTCAAACCACCTGTGGTGGTTTGAAAGAGTTTGTAAACTCCAATGGAGTTTGAAAAGCTTCAAACTTCAAACCACTTGTGGTTTGAGTTTGAGAGTTTGATCAAACCACTCGTCAAACTCTTTAGAGTTTGGAAATTACCTTTTAAAGGAAAGTTCTTTGTTTTTCTTTGAAAAAAAAAAAAAAACAACAAACTCTTTAGAGTTTTAAACCCCGTAGGGGTTTGAGAGGTTTGAGCAGAAGTTTAAACCACTTTAATCCACAAGTCAAACTCCTTGGAGTTTGGAAACTTGTGGGTTTCAACTTCGTTTGATGGCTTTCTATGCTCCTGACCAAAGGGTGCACGAGCGGACATCTTCGAGTCTTAGGTTCAAGACCTATCGTACCCACAAAACTTATCTTTATCAGCAGCAAACCCCGTTGGGGTTTCAAACCACCTGTGGTGGTTTGAAACTTTAAACGAAGTTTGAAGTGGGTTGGTTTGTTTCTGCAGGGTCCTTCCTCTAAAGAGAAAGCTCACCTTTTTATAAAGAAAAAGCAAACCTTCAAACTCCTTGGAGTTTGAAACCACTCATCAAACTCTTTAGAGTTTGGAAATTAGAGAATTATAGAAATGAACCAAATGGGTTTGATCCTGGCCCCGCCCGAACGCAAGCAAGCGGTTTTACACATGCGAGTGGTACCGGTTCTGCGGATTAAAGGAATTTCTTTCTCTTTATAGAAAAAGCAAACCACTGGTGGTTTGCTTTTGCGGAATTGGTCGCGTCCGGGTGCGTGATAATCGGTATTCTACCAACCTGCGGGGAAATCCCCGGAACAATCAAACTCAAACTCTAAAGAGTTTGTTTGGGATTGTTTAGGCATAGTCCGGGGTTTGAGGAAACCGGTTCGGATTAGGTTGTTGGGGCGGTAACAGCGCCCCAAGCCCTTGATCCGGAGCTTCCCTCAGCGGGGGGATAGCCACAGCGGGACTGAAACAAGGCCCGTCCGCATTAGCGGCAGCAGTGAAGAATCTTTGACACTGGGCGCAGGCCCGATCGAGCCAGCTTGCGAGGAGAACATCCCGAGTGCGGGATGCTTAGATGGAAGGCCAACGCGTCGAAACCTCCATTGTCGTTTTGTCAGAACAGAGACATATCAAAACGAAGCGCCCCGGCCAATCCTGTGCCAGCAGCCGCGGTAAGACAGGAGGGGCGAGCGTTGGGCGTATGGACTGGGCCTAAAGCGCGGGTAGGTGGTGAAAAGTCCTTTGTCTATAGGCCCCCGATGGTCCGGGGCAAGTAGTCTAAAGACCTTTTCACTGGGGTAGAAACCAGGGTTGGGGAACAGCCCAAGGACCGGTGGAATGGAAGCAGATGGGTTTGAACGCCGACGGCGAAGGCACCAACCTGGTTTCTGACCGACGCCCAGCCGCGGAAGCGTGGGGAGCCAATGGGATTAGAGACCCCAGTAGTCCACGCCGTCAACCATGGGTGGGAAGCAAATGCAAACACCAACTGTTCGCGTTTGTTTCAGCCAAAAGCGGCACCACCTCGCCTGGGGAGTAATGTCGCAAGGCAGAAACTCAAAGGCATAGACCGCCGGGCAGACCGGCGGTGGAACATCGCGGTTTAATGCGATACAACGCGCAAAACCTTACCACCCCTTGACATGCAAACAAATACCGCTTTTCAAACCACTTGTGGTTTCAAACCACCACAGGTGGTTTGACTCTATTCTCTATCATTATTTCAAACCACAAGTGGAAAGAAAGAAATGATGAGGAATAGACCTATTCATAGAGAGAAACCCAAAACAAAACATCAAACCCCATACGGGGTTTGGACCAATCCTCTTCTTAATATTAATAGGTATATTAATAGGTATATTAATAGGTATATTAATAGGTATATTAATAGGTCAAACTTTTTCAAACCACCACAGGTGGTTTGAAACCCCCTTTCCTTGCGGAAAGAATGCAACGGGGTTTGACTTATGGGCGTAGAAGATTTCCTTCGTGTTTCTTTGCTACCCTGATTGGAATAGAAACTTTTTCTTTTGAAAAAACAGGTTCGAATCCTGGTATCATGCGTTTAAACGAACCCCCATCATGACACTGTTTTTAGGGAAAAGCAAAGAAACTTTGAAAAAAATTTTCGTTTACACGGTTATTGTTTGTTATTTTATAAACATTGGCTTCATGATTCGAAAATTTGTTGACTTTTGCGCTAATGAAGATTGGTTGTTTCTTGTTTGGTTTCTTGTTTTTTACATTGCTTACTTAAGTTGGTTAGGTAAAGGCATTGTATTGTTGTACAAAGAGGTGTTTAAGAAAAACAAATAAAATGGGAGTTAACTTCAAAGCATTAGTTCTTTTATATCAGCAGCTACGTTTGCGAATTGCTGCGAAATGCATGGGATCTGCCGTATTGGTGGAGACGGCTATTGGCGTTTGGAATATAGCCCACCCGGATAAGCCAGTCCCCGATATTGCTTTGCTTGTTGTGGAACTGTACCGTGCCGGAGGCTTTGAAACGCATGCCGATCTTTTAAAACAATGTGAAACGATGAAGGAGTTTCATAGAACGCTTCAGGATATAGGACTAGCAATGCGTGATGAGGCGTACGCCCTTGAACGAGAACAAAATCAGCTCGAACAAGCTAAAATGATCCGAGAGCTACAGCAAACGGTAGCTAATCTCATCACTGAAGAATTATCTAAGCCGGATTCTAACCCATTGCTACCACAGGCAGATAGTCAAAGTCCAGAAAAGCTTAAATCTTGGCACGAGGTTAAATGCACCAAGGGTTGTGGCGAACTTGTTCAAGCGTTTCTAGAGGACCAGGAGCGACGTCGTCAAGCAGTAGAACAAACGCGATCCACTTTAGCGCGTTTAGCTGCTAACAAGATTGCTGGCCGTAACGAATCAAAACCAAACCCCAACGGGGTTTGAAACCAATTAATTAACAACAGAATCAAACCCCTACAAGGTTTGAAACTCTTTAGCAAAACACCTGTGGTGGTTTGGTTTTTCCGGGGTTTCATAGTTGTTTTAATGTGTGCGCTTTTTGACACACACCTAAAACAACGAAAGTGTCCAACATGGTTTGCTTCAATAGTGCCTATACAGGGTTGTTTGTATTGAGCGTTATTTTGTTGATAAGTTCAAACCACAAGTGGTTTGAGTGCACTTCCTTTTATATCTAGCTTGTCTCTCCTGCTTCGAACCTTCCTGTTTGTTGCTCCAAACTCCCTCAAACCACTACAGGTGGTTTGAAACCCCAACGGGGTTTGCTTTTAAAAAAGTTGCTTTATCTTCTAGTATTTGTTTTTTTGTATCTATTTTTGGGAGAGTTAAAAAACCTGGAAATGGTTTAGATCTGCGCTAGCTACGGCCAGCAGCGAAAGCATTCTAGATGCTTCTTTTCTATCATCAAAAGTTTGATAAAGGAATTTGTTTGCGTACCGTACTTAAACCAACACAGGTGGGTAAGCTGAGTAAGCTCAGGCCAAGGCATACCCCCGGGGAAGGAACTCGGCAAAATGCATGCGTGACTTCGGAGGAAGCATGGCCCTTTAACAAAGCAAACGGTGGTTTGCTTTGTTAAAGGGCGTCACAAAATTGGGGGCGGCGACTGTTTACTAAAAACACAGGGCTCTGCAACGTGGCAACACTCTGTATAGGGCCTGACGCCTGCCCGGTGCCGGGAGACAGGGGTATTGTGGTATCCGCCACAGCCCCGAAGAACCGGTGAACGGCGGCCGTAACCCTGACGGTCCCAAGGTTAAAGAACGCGCTAGCCTTGGTTAAATCGAACTATATGCTGGAAACCCCTCAGCACTCCCTGGATGCCTTCACGCACACCTATTCTGTCGTGCGTTGAATGACAGCTTCACCATACGAAAAGACGTTCTTTCTTCTTTCGAAGAAAGAAATCCTTCTCGTGACAATTGGGAAGACATGGGGGCAATCAGCAGGGAAGGCTGTCTTTTGACAGAACCCTCAGAGACCACACGTTCGAAAACGGTTTTCTTCTCTCTTCTTACCAAACCCCCTTTCCTTGCGGAAAGAATGCAACGGGGTTTTCTTTTTTATGATGGCAACCCAATTAACACCCCATTGGATAACAGGCTTTATCGAAGCCGAAGGATGTTTCTTTGTTAGCGTAGACGCGCATCCTAGCACAAAAAGTAAACGTCGTATCCGTGTGGAATTTTCTGTCACGCAACACCAAAGAGACATCCATCTTTTGTATGCACTAAAGACGTACTTCGGCTGTGGAACCGTCTCTGTTAAACAGAACAACGTCGCACGTTGGCGCGTTTTTGGCATCTGTCAACTCTTGGATAAGGTTTTGCCCCATTTCGACCGTTACCCCTTTAAAGGAAAGCGCCTTGTGGAGTGTGAACGTTTTAGAGAGATTTGTATTTTAATGACGCGCCAAGTTCATTTAACCCACGATGGGTTCGAAAAGGTGGCGGGGTTGGTGGCGCAGTTTAGGAAAGTCGCGCTGCCAAAGACTTCCGTGTCTCTTCATCCCCAATGGATTGTGGGTTTTTTTGATGGCGAAGGTTGCTTTAGTGCGTCTATAACACAAAAAGGGTTTCTGAAATGTAGTGTGAGTGTGAAGCAGCACGCTCTGGACATTGCTTTGCTAAACAGCTTGAAAGTTTACTTGAAATGTGGCAGTGTTTGTTTAGACAAGAACACCAACGTAGCTGTTTGGATTGTAACAGGCATGGAACAGTTGCGTACGGCCATTCTTCCTTTTTTCGAAAGTCATTCTTTAAAGGGCAAACGAAAAGTTGAGTTTGTGCGTTTTCGAAGACTGTGTTTAGGGACAAAGCGAATCAAACCACCACAGGTGGTTTGAATATCGAAGAAAAAGCGCAGTTAAAGAAAGACCAAACCACGAAAGTGGTTTGAAACTTGCATTCTTTTGTTAAACCCCCGTTAGTAGATTCAAAACAAAAAAACTAGAACTGTATAGAGAAGAAAACCGTTTAAGGTAGAGTCCAACCCTAAGCCCCTTTCCAAACAATGTTCAAACTCTAATCAAACCACCACAGGTGGTTTGCTTTAGAGGAAAGCAAACCCCAACGGGGTTTGGATTGTTTTGGGTGGGGTTTTTCTTGAAAGAGTAGGGAGTATTTGAGCGAAATTCCTTGGCTGATAATTGCAGTCCTGCATGAATGGCGTCACGACTGCCCCGCTGTCTCCCCCGGGGCGCCAGCGAATTTGGCATTCTCGTGAAGAGGCGAGAAACCTGGCACGGGACGATGAGACCCCGTGCACCTTCACTGCACGTCGCCAGAGCTTTTTGTTGATGGTTGGATCAGCATAGGTGGGAGCATCTCAAACTTTGTTTGGTGCGCTCGTGAGATACCACCCCATTCATGGCAAAGAGCACTTCACAAAGCATTAAAGGAATTCCTTCTGTGCCTGTGGAGCTTGGCGGCACGGCAGTTTCTCTGGGGCGGAGGCCTCCAAAAACGTATCGGGGGCGCGCCAAGGTTCGGGCCCACTCTTTTACATGAGTTCGGGCAAGTGGCAACTCATTCACCGAGCTTGACTGCGAGGGACACTCCCCAAGCAGGCACGAAAGTGGGCAGTAGCGACCCAGGACAGCTCTGTGGACGCTGTCCTGATCGTCGGATCAAAGGTACGCCGGGGATAACAGGTTCATCGGCCCCAAGAGTCCATATCGACGGGCTGGTTTGACACCTCGATGATTTAACAAATCCAACTCAAACACTAAAGTCGAACACTTTAGTGTTTGATTCAGGACACCATATCGTCCCCTAACCTCGCGAGGGGTTAGTGCGCATTGGGTGAATTGCAAGGACAGCCCAAAAAAAGAAAGCTTTTGGCCTATTTGCAGCGAAGCTTGTGTCGGTAGGGTCTAGCCTGAAGAAATTCTTTCAAACCACCTGTGGTGGTTTGAAACCACTTCAAACACCGTTGGAGTTTCAAACTCAAACGACTTGTCGTTGGAGTTTGCACTTGTGGTTTGAGGAAGGCTGAACCTTGATGCAAGAACGTTCAACGACTAGAGGGTGAGTTCTACCAACAATAATCCCTCCACGAGTGCCCAACAACTAAACACAGCCCTCCCCAAGGCAACAAAGCAAACCCAAACCACCAAACTCTTTAGAGTTTGGTGGTTTGGTGGTTTGGTGGTTTTCAACCCCGTTGGGGTTGGCTTTTTGTGTTTAGTTGATGACATAGTCTAAGCTGCCTATAAAATTCCTTTCTAAAAAAAAAGGGGTGGAAATGGTAGAGGTGGGGGGTTAAATATCCCCACGGTAATAAAACTGGTCGGCTCATCGCGTCCTCCGGCTGCAGCAGGTCGGAAGGGTAGGACTGTTCGTCCTTGAAAGCGGTACGTGAGCTGGGTTTAATGCGTCGCAAGACAGCGTTGGTCCTATCTGTGCCAGGTCTATGGACTGAGGACAGGCCCATTAGTACGAAAGGACCTGTGGGCCCCAACCTCTGGTGAACGGGTTCTCATACACGTGGGACAGCCCGGCAGCTAAGTTGGCAACTGGAATAACTGAAAGCATCTCAAGTTAGAACGGTGTTCCTAGACGAGTCTCAATGTTCGTTTTATGCTAAAACGTAGATCGGCGTTTTGTAAACTTGTGCAAACAAAGGCATGAACGTACGAAACAAAATAAAAACCCATTCATTATCAAACAAAGTATGATTAAATTCCTTTATCTACCAATTTTGTAGCTCAAACCACCAAACCCCGTTAAAAAAAAATTGGGGTTTGGTGGTTTGAAACTACTTGTGGTTTCTATCTGTACACATCTAATAATTAATCAAACCACCACAGGTGGTTTGAAACCATTTGTGGTTTGCTAAAGAGTTTCAAACCCCGTTGGGGTTTGGTTGTTAGTTCATTTATTTTTAAAATAGATACATTTGTTCTAAGTTTTTTATATAAAACGCTCTTTTAAAACTCC